CCCTCATTGATAATCGGCAAAAATATTGGACGTATACTACTATTTCAAATTCCTGAATGGTCTGAAGATTTACGAGAATTGAATAGAGAAACTCACATTAAGTGTACTTATAATGGTATTCCCTTATCGGAAAAAGAATTTCCGGAAAATTGGTTGACAGAAGGTATTCAAATAAAAATTCTATTTCCTTTCTGTTTGAAACCTTGGCACCCATATAAACCGCAAACCTCTCACTATGACTTTTGCTTTTTAACAGTTTGGGGAAGGGAAACAGAACAGCCCTTCGGTCATCCCCGAAAAACACCTTCCTTTTTTGAGCCTGTTTTGCAGGAACTTGACAAAAAAATTGTAAATATTAATATTAAAGCTCGCATTTTTTCAAAAGTAAAAATAAATTTATTTAAAAGGTTTTCAAAAGAAAAAGATTTTCAAATAAGCAACCAGATAATTAATGAATCGTTTCAACAAATTGAAGAAATTCCAGGTTGTACAAATTCTTCACTGATAGAAAAAATGCAGAATATGGCTCATAGAACAAGTACAATAAAAAAAGAAATAGAAAGAGTAACCGAAGAGAAAAAAAGGGTAACTCTAGAACGATATATTTGTTTTTACAAAAGAAGTTATAGATTAGCGTTGGCAAAAAATATTTTTAAAAAGGTAAAGGTAAAGGTAACAAAAAATCGCTTAATCTGTAAATTTTTTTTTTTTAAAAAATTATTTAATCAAAGAATTTATAACAATATTTTTTTAGAGACTATATATATCTGCCGAATCACTACACAACTCTTTCTTGAATCAACAAAAAAGTTGATTTATAAATATATTTTTAATTATGAAAGAAATAAAAAACGAATTGATATTAATAAAGAAACTAAAAATAAATTTAACTTGATTTCAAAATTAAAAACATATAATCATTGTAAGAAAAATTCTTATCTTTCTTGTGATTTATCGAACTTGTCACAAGCATATGTATTTTACAAAATACCGCAAACCGGGGTTTTGAACGTATGTAAATTAATATCAGCTCTTCAACAGAATGGAATACCTTCCTTCATTAAAACTCAAATAAAGGACTCGTTTCACACACAAGGAATATGTAAATATGAATTAATACAGAAAAAACTTCAGTGGCCTAAAACAAATCAATGGAAAAATTGGTTAAGAGTGAATTCTGAATATGATTTATCTCATATTTTATGGTTTAGCCTAATATCACAAAAACAAAAATGGAGAAATAGGGTTGAGCAATATCATAGGTCTAAAGAAAAATATTTAAACAAAAGGAATTCCCGCGGAAATTACCGATTGAGTGATTCCAAGAAACAAAATGTTCCTAAGCCAGTCTCAGATAATTATAAAAAATGCTATCAATATGATCTTTTATCATATAAATCCATTAATTATGCGAAAAAAAGTGCCTCGGTTATTTCTAGATCAACCCCTAAAGGGCAAGCAATTTCTTATAATGACAACATGTTGCAAAATATTCCTGGAAAAATAAAACGGTTATATATTACATATATTCCCTACATAGGAAAAACTCTCGATAGAAAATATTTGATTTGGAAAAATATACATTTTTATCTTAGAAAAAAAGTGGATATTGAGTCCTGGGTCGCGGTAAATACCAGCAGTGATAAAGATAGTACAATTGGAACTTATAATTATCAATTAATTGATCAAATTGATAAAAAAGAGAAAGAACTTTTTTCTATTCCAATTCGTCAAAATACAGAAATAAATCGACCCAATTCCACAAATTCTTTAGTTGATTGGATGGGAATGAATGAACAAATACTAAACCGTCCCATTACGAATCTGGAACTTTGGTTTTTCCCAGAATTTGTGTGGTTTTTTAATGTATATAAAACAAAACCGTGGATTATACCGAGTAAAATACTTATTTTAAATTCGAATCTAAGTGAAACGGATAGTAAACAAAAAAGTGAAACGGATAGTAAACAAAAAAGTGAAACAGATAGTAAACAAAAAAGTGAAACAGATAGTAAACAAAAAAGTGAAACGGATAGTAAACAAAAAAGTGAAACAGATAGTAAACAAAAAAGTGAAACAGATAGTAAACAAAAAAGTGAAACGGATAGTAAACAAAAAAGTGAAACAGATAGTAAACAAAAAAACAACGCTGAAATTCAAAAAGATCTTGACGAAGATTCCACGAAATCAGATAAGAAAAATAAAAAGGAAAAGGAAACGGAACTGGAGTTATTCGCGAAAAAGTATTTTCTTTTTCAATTGAGAGGTGATCCTACTTTCAAGAAAAGCTTTTTCAAAAATATCCAGATATATTGTCTCCTGCTTAGGCTGACAAATCGGAAAAAAATGACGCTATCGTGTATTCAAAGGAGAAAATTTAATTTGCGCATAATGCCAACGATGACTAATCTTTTTAATGTTCCAGAATTTTTAAAAATGACGGGATTGGTTATGGATCCCCTTCCACTATTGATAAAAACCAATGGAAAGTTTCTGCTGTATCAAATCGTAGGTATTTCTTTAGTTCATAAGAGTAAACACCAAACTAATCAAACATACCGAAAAAGAATAATAATTAGAGCTGGTATGACTAATCTAGAGAACAATCATTTGGATGTGCTTGTTCTTGAAAATATTTTATCGTCTAGGTGTCGTAGAGAATTTAGAACTTTAATTTGTTTGAATTATAAAAATTGGAATGGCGTTAATACCAATTCCATATTTTGCAGCAAAAACTGTAATCAATTTTGGGAGGAAAGAAAACCTCAGTATAATGAGAAAAGAGAGTTAATTCAAAAATTTCTTTGGCCAAATTATCGATTGGAAGATTTAGCTTGTGTGAATCGTTATTCGTTTGATATTACTAATGGCAGTCGTTTCAGTCTCCTAAGGTTCCATATGTATCTACCATGGAAAATTCATGGATAGCACGAATATATAACCCTGTAGCGGGCGATAAGGTAGTGGGGTATAAATCAATGTACACATGCCTTCTAGGATTTTATATTTCTTCGAAAGGATATCCATAGACGGAGGATAGACTGAGGGGTTTATAAAGAAAAAGAATGCAAAAATTTTTGCATTCTTTTTCTTTATAAAAAAGCTCGTTAAAATAAATATCATGTAAGGGGGATCATTTCTTTTATGGTCAAAAACTTCTCTATTTCGGTTATTTCTAAAAAAGAAAACAAAGAAAACAGGGGGTCCATTGAATTTCAAATATTGAATTTTACCAAAAAGATACGGAGACTTACCTCCCATTTAAAATTGCATAAAAAAGACTTTTTATCTCAAAAAGGTTTGCGTAAAATTTTGGGGAAACGTCATCGATTGCTAGCTTATTTGTCAAAAAAACTTAAAATATGTTATAAAGACTTAATTGAGAAATTGGAGATTCGAGATACAAAAACTCATTAAATTTGAGAACTTTTTTGTTGTATTGAAATATATTGAATGGTGATAATTTTCTAAGAAATTCTCAGGTTTGCCAACCCACAAGAAAGAAAAGTATTTGAGCCCTCTCTCACCAATCCAGAAGTATAGTTATTATAAAAATTCTGAGAACTCATTGAGTCATTTGGTATCTAAAAAAATGTTTTTGTTTTTTTTTAGTTTATTTTCTATCTTATAAAGGATACTAGATCAAAAATTTATTATGTTAATAAATGTATAAATAAAATGTCCCATTCTGTAAAGATTTATGATACATGTATAGGATGTACTCAATGTGTCCGAGCCTGCCCTACCGATGTTTTAGAAATGATACCGTGGGACAGATGTAAGGCTAAACAAATTGCCTCTGCTCCAAGAACAGAGGACTGTGTAGGTTGTAAGAGATGTGAATCCGCTTGTCCAACGGATTTCTTGAGTGTCCGAGTTTATTTAGGGCATGAAACAACTCGTAGTATGGGTCTAACTTATTGATCTGTTCTATAAAACTCTACCAGAATACGTTGAATTTTTTTACTTCAAACCCGTGCTAAACATATTTTTATTTCGGAGCACGGGTTTTGTGCTCTAAGTGTATTTTGTATCTTGTCTTTTATCTTGTCTTTACTACTATGGTTAAAAAGATATGTGTTTGAAAAATTCTAAGAACACCCTATGCATTTGGTTATCTTTGCCAAGCGGATTAGGCATTAATGTCACTAGTGAAGACTTATATTTGTATCAATTTTTTTATTTCTATCGGAAATTAAAAATAGATGGACTTTCTCGAGTCCCTTGTTTTTTGATAGGATTTGAAACTTTATTTCATTCTTTAAATAGTTCGACTGAATCGACATTCAATTTTTAAAAAGCAGGGAACCTGTCATACGCCACGGCTTAAAAAAATACTTTATCTTGATTTTAGAGACAATCTTACTTTACCCATCGACTTATTTGTTTGGAGCACGAACAACTCTACTCAAATTAAAACAATTATAGTAATTAAAATTCTTCTATTTTGATTTGGTTTTGATTGATAAACTTCATTTATTTAAAGTTTTTTACTAATCATTTGAAAACTTTGCCCCGATCACTTATTGCTTCTTTATAGCTTAGAATTAAAATATTCTCTGTATGGGTAAGACATGCCGCTATGGTGAAATTGGTAGACACGCTGCTCTTAGGAAGCAGTGCTAGCGCATCTCGGTTCGAGTCCGAGTGGCGGCATACCGCCTTCTAAAAAAAGGGGGGATTATTTTTATATCATAATTATATATCTTATAATGCTAAAAGTAATTCAATTCCCGATTTACTTTATTTAATTTTTTAGGATCTAATTGGGGTCTATACTTTTCTCTTCTTTTTTTGTATGATAGTTTCAACCTTAGAGCATATATTAACTCATATTTCCCTTTCGATAGTTTCAATTTTAATTACAATTGAGTTGAGAATATTTTTAGACGACGAAATTAAAAAACTTTATGATTCATCAGAAAGGGGCATGTTAATAACTTTTTTATGTATAACAGGATTATTAGCTAATAATTGGATTTATTTGGGGCATTTTCCCC